ATGGGAAGGTTACAATTCTGAAGACGCAGTACTAATTAGCGAACGTCTGGTATATGAAGATATTTATACTTCTTTTCACATACGGAAATATGAAATTCAGACTCATGTGACAAGCCAAGGTCCCGAAAGAATCACTAAGGAAATACCGCATTTAGAGGCTCATTTACTCCGAAATTTAGACGGAAACGGAATTGTGATGCTGGGATCTTGGATAGAATCCGGTGATATTTTAGTAGGTAAATTAACTCCTCAAGCAGCAAACGAATCCTCGTATGCCCCAGAGGATAGATTATTACGAGCCATACTTGGCATTCAGGTATCCACTGCAAAAGAAACTTCTCTAAAACTACCTATAGGTGGAAGGGGCCGAGTTATTGATGTGAGATGGATACAGAAAAAAGGGGGTTCCAGTTATAATCCAGAAAGAATTCATGTATATATTTCACAGAAACGTGAAATCAAAGTGGGCGATAAAGTAGCTGGAAGACATGGGAATAAAGGTATCATTTCTAAAATCTTGTCTAGACAAGATATGCCCTACTTGCAAGATGGAACACCTGTTGATATGGTCTTCAACCCATTAGGGGTACCCTCACGAATGAATGTGGGGCAGATATTTGAATGTTCGCTCGGGTTAGCGGGGGATCTGCTAAAGAGACATTATAGAATAGCACCTTTTGATGAGAGATATGAGCAAGAGGCTTCAAGAAAACTAGTCTTTTCTGAATTATATGAAGCCAGTAAGCAAACAAAAAATCCATGGGTATTTGAACCCGAGTATCCGGGAAAAAGCAGAATATTTGATGGAAGAACAGGAGATCCTTTTGAACAACCTGTTCTAATAGGCAAGTCCTATATCCTAAAATTAATTCATCAAGTTGATGATAAAATCCATGGGCGTTCGAGTGGACATTACGCACTTGTTACACAACAACCCCTTAGAGGAAGGGCCAAGCAAGGGGGACAACGAGTAGGGGAAATGGAAGTTTGGGCTCTAGAGGGGTTTGGTGTTGCTCATATTTTACAAGAGATGCTTACTTATAAATCTGATCATATTAGAGCTCGTCAAGAATTACTTGGTGCTACGATCATTGGAGGAATAGTACCTAACCCTGAGGATGCTCCAGAATCTTTTCGATTGCTCGTTCGAGAACTACGATCTTTGGCTCTAGAACTGAATCATTTCCTTGTATCTGAGAAGAACTTCCAGATTAATAGGAAGGAAGTTTGATCTGAATGAATCAGAATTTCTATTCTATGATCGACCGATATAAACATCAACAACTTCGAATTGGACCAGTGTCTCCTCAACAAATAAAGGCTTGGGCCAACAAAATCCTACCCAATGGAGAGATAGTTGGAGAGGTGACAAAACCCTATACTTTTCATTATAAAACCAATAAACCGGAAAAAGATGGATTGTTTTGTGAAAGAATCTCTGGACCCATAAAAAGTGGAATTTGTGCTTGTGGAAATTATCGAGTGATTGGAGCTGAAAAAGAGGACCCGAAATTTTGTGAAGAATGCGGGGTGGAATTTGTTGATTCTCGGATACGAAGATATCAAATGGGATACATCAAACTCGCATGTCCAGTAACTCACGTGTGGTATTTGAAACGTCTTCCGAGTTATATCGCGAATCTTTTAGATAAGCCCCTTAAGGAATTAGAAGGCCTAGTATACTGCGATGTGTGATTTGATCGAAATTTGCATTTTACAGATTCAGACTAATAAACTGTCATCCCATTCAATCTGATTGGGATGCCCCCGACTCTGACATGTGTCTTGGAAGGAGTAACATGAAGCTCAGAATTATGGGTGTATTCAATACTCTAAATGAAAGGGGAGTTGATCCATGGTCGATCCCGTAACAGATAAATGGGAATTGCTAGTTATACCTCGTGAAAAAAAAAAAAAGATTTTTTCGTGGAATTAGCCATTCCATTTCTTTTAGAGAGAGATTCCGTTCAAGAAAGCAAATAGGGCATGGTTACAGAAGTCTATCTATCGCATATATGCTTCAAGGGACATCATGACATAACCGTCGAGGTGAGTAGGGACCTAAAAGATCGAATGGAACGAAACAATATATAGACAAGTAAATCCCTTATGAGTCCAAAAGTATTCCTTTAAGGGGGGATTCGTCATTTGAAGGGAAGCAGACTACTCAAGAATTTCACATTTCAATTTTGTCGTAAATAAGTCATTCAGAAAGTGAAAGTCAAAAGAAAAATGAATTAATGAAAGGTTGGTCCTTGCTGGAAACTTGAGTAAGGAGTAGTTCTTTGTAGGGTTTTCTTTTTTTTTTATCGAACAAAGTAAAAAAATAAAGAACTCCCTTCCTTATTTGGTGTAACTACTTGAGCCGGATGAGAGGAAACCTTCACGTCCGATTTTTAAGGGGGGAATCTAATATAAACCTATCTCAATTTTTCTTTTGCTAGGCCCATAGTGAAAAAACCTACTTTCTTACGATTACGAGGTTTATTCGAGTATGAAA